CTCTGTATACAGTATACAGACTCATGAGAGTCTCTGACTGCTCAGACATTCAATCACTATTTGATTATTCAATCAATATTGGATTGCATAAACATGAATAATTGGCTTTTCTATTTTATTTTATAGAAATAGAATCCAATTTATAGTTTATAGAAATAGAATAAAAAAAAGTAAAAAAAACTTCTTTCTTTTCAGTAACTCATCAGTAACTCAAGAAAGAATGTAAATTGTAAATAAAGAATGGAAATGGAATAGTCTGTCTCCCGACTGTTTCTGTGAAACAATCAGGAGCCGGTAAGGATTAGATCAAACGGGAGATATGTGATAGGTGATGATCCATCTTTATTGTATATTGTTATGCCTTTCTTTTGCTTATGAGGGGTAACAACAGAAAAAAAGGGGGGGTCTTACTATTCCTACATGTTCCATTAATAACATTCACTCGAGAATTCCAAGGTAATAACTGCATATCTTGTATCTTGCTTAATGCTTTCCGATTCTACCAGCTATAGGAAGTTTTTATAGGTGGATTTTGGGGGTTGGTTCATCAATAACCCTTGGGCATAATTCCTTTTTTTTTGACTCTGCACCATAAATTCCACTATGATTAGTAATCAATAATGGAATAAATTCTTCATATTCATAGAGATAGGGGACATAATTCACATGGATATAGTAAGTCTTGCTTGGGCTGCTTTAATGGTAGTTTTTACATTTTCCCTTTCACTCGTAGTATGGGGACGAAGTGGACTTTAAAGACACTACAAAGCCACTACTAATTTAATTGAGTAACAAAACTGTATCAATTGTTTCCGTTCTGCAAATCGTTAAAAAAAAAAATAGATACATTTCAAAATTCCACTGGAATACAGTAAAGTAATATAAATGTAATATAGGACTACTAACCTTTGAATTAAACAAACAAAAATTTTTATGGTTCCCATGTTCCTATTTTTTTTGAGAGTCAAAAGGATACACAGGATATGCAATTTTTTCCAACCTCATTCTTCCTAACCTAAATAGTGTATTTTAATGAACTAGCTGTTACTAGAATTCTATATGGACATTACAATTAGGAGCACCTGAATCCCCTTTTTTTTTTTTGATTTGTTTCCCTCTTTACTGTTCAGGGATTAGGTTGCTCTATTATTGCGTGGTTACGTATTTTCTAGCGAAGACAACTATAGTCGTTGTCCAAGGTAGTACGACACATAATGAGATCCTCATAAGATCTTGTGTTGGGCGATTTACATATTATATTGCACACTTACCCTTACTTTTAGTTTTAGACCCCTAGAAATCAATCGTCTTTATGCTTTATTGACTCACTTCGGATCATAGTTCAAGCGTTAGAAATAGGCAGGATCCACTACTCTTTTTCCTTTTCCAAATCCGAAGAATTTATCATAGAACTCCTTATCTTAGTTCATCTGCCAACGGATCAATCAACTACTCCTTCCGAATGCTAAAAGTAAAAAATAAAAAAAGATCTTTTTTTATTTTTTACTTTTATTCTTTTTATATATGTATTTATTGAATTCTATAATCTTCAATAGAAATTGAATGCATTTTTTCTTATATATTCTATATGCCTGCCCATACTATGAGCTTCTTCCATTGATTTTATTGACGGATTTCGGCCCAGGATCCATATTGGAAATACTAAGAAACCCAGTAAACCGTAAAACAGTAAAACATAAAAAGAAAAGTTTACATTGGATTATTTTGTACTGATCGTAATCACTACAATCACTACAAATCAAATGGATGTAACAAAGAATTAGAACTGGAGTGCTATTTAGATGTACATTATACATATGTCATTTTGATGTGCGGATATGAAATATTGTATGTTAATCCTTATTAACATAAACATATTCAATTAAGTCTATATGTTTATACAATAGAGTCCAGCTTTAATACAACACAACAATAAATAGTATGGGGGAAGGGTTCATATATTTCTTTCTACCATACTATACTATCGCATCGCATAGAATGCTGATTCTATTCTAGTCCGCTCATTTCATTTAAGACGTGAAATTGGAATCTCTTTCTTAGTTCTTCAATTATGGATAAGAACTAAGAAAGAGATTCCAATTTCAATTAATCATTTTGACTGACTGTTTTTACGTAAATGATAAGTAAAAAAGCAGTAGGAACTAGAATGAACAGCGCAGTAGCAATAAATGCAAGAATATTTACTTCCATAATCTTATCGTTTTTTTTGCTTCACAATAACTCGGGATCTAATCCCATAGAGATGATAAAAATTTCTCCTGTAAATTAAATGGGATGAATTGTATCCTGATAATATTGAATGGAGAAATATTATGAATAACAATATCTAGGCCATCAAATCGATTCATCGTCGAGAATGGAATAGTATAACATAGGAAGATCTTTTATCCATACGGAATACAAAATGGAATTCCTGATCCACTCAAGAATCCCGTTGAATTTCTCATTCTTTTCCATTCTTTCCTTTCTATAACTTGGGGTCTTCCTTATATAATCAGCCGATTGATGAGGGACCCATCTTCCACTTTTATTGGTCACCAACCCCTAAAAAAAATAGTAGAAGTGAAATGGAAAAAAGAGGGATTCGCTTCTAAACTAAGTTTTTTTAGATCTAATTTCCTTGGAAGACAAAGAGGTGTGAGAAAGATGAGTCTCGATCTAAAAGATCTAATATTTCGAAAAATTCACTATTTTGGAGTTTAGTTTGGTCTTTCTTCAATAGGGCCTTAGCTTAGGAAGAAAAAAATAGGAAGAAACAAGGATTATTCATTTCCTCACTAAGAGAGATGGATATTTGTTTGATTTTTTTTTAATATCCTCTTTCGGGACTGGGACATATATCAAAAATTCGGTGTGCAAATGGGATAGATCAATTGTTTTCAATTAATAATACACTGAAGTCATACAAAATCGGAGCTAAAACGGGAAGTGGTTTTAATCTTAAAATAAAAGTATTTTGTCGAGATAATGATGTTAAGTTTTTTTTGTATCGTATCGTACAATAACAATAAAAGAATACCAATTTTGTGTATGTGCTCCAGGGAAGCATATGAGTATGCTATTACCTTCCATAGATCTGAAGGAAAAAAGTCAGACAAGTACGATATCCCTTGGAATCCTGAATATGGTGCTACCAACAATTGTAACAATCCACATATGTCTCTCCACCATCAATCAGTACCACTTGAATTGAAGTAGAAGTAATTCGAATTCCCGTATTTTTTATTTGTTCGATAATAAATGCGAAACAATAAAGGAAAGAAATAAGGATTCCCCGCGGATAATTAGATTCCGCTCTCCTCCTCTTCACAGAAAATAGAAGGATGAATTGAAAGATCCATCCAATCCTAGGTCGGGACTGACGGGGCTCGAACCCGCAGCTTCCGCCTTGACAGGGCGGTGCTCTGACCGATTGAACTACAATCCCAGGGAAATGGAAATAGGGTGTACAGCATACCTATTCTTATGATTTCATTCATACCTTTTTTGTTTCTATTTAGAATTTTATAGAATTCTCGTGTTATGTTATAACAGAAAAATGAGTTCTATATCCACACATATCTGGACTTTCCTTTAGTACTTTTAGTACTTTAGTGAGAGCGGCATGGATTACAAGTAATCCTATTCTATTGTCTGTCAAATCGTGGCAAATCAATTGCTAATCCATTTTTCAATGAAAAATAACAGATTCTTTTTTTCTTTACTCCTTTCTTTATTTTACTCCTTTACTCTTTTCCTTCTATTTATTTTTTATTTTAGAGATCTTGATATGACTCTATATTATTCAAAAGATAAGAAAGATCTGAATATGAGATCAGAAAGATCAGAATTTGTGGGAACAAATAAAGCTAAATAGGAATAGAAAAATGGATCCTTTTTCTTTATTCCTCTGTATCAGTCGTTTGTTTCTAGAGGACAAATTGGTTATAGAGTCTCACGATGGATCGGCGAATTATTGGGCCGAGCCGGATTTGAACCAGCGTAGACATATTGCCAACGAATTTACAGTCCGTCCCCATTAACCACTCGGGCATCGACCCAGGAAGAATCCATTTTAGGCTGATTGATAATACATAAACAACTTCCTTTGCTAGTACCCTACCCCCAGGGGAAGTCGAATCCCCGTTGCCTCCTTGAAAGAGAGATGTCCTAAACCACTAGACGATGGGGGCATACCCGCCCGACCGTCATCATACTCTGAGCATAGTATGAAAAGTTTTTTGGAATTGTCAATCTAATGTGAGTCAATATAATTTAAATGTAATGGTGTGACTACTAGATTCGAAGAATCTTTCTGCCTTTCGCGATTCCATAGAATTTTTTGATTCTGCATTCACGAACCTTTCTATATTTCATATATATATATATTATATTATTATATACTATATCTATCTATACAGTATATCTATTTTACTATATCTATCATCATTATTATAGATATATCATTATTATAGATATATATTTATATTCAATTCTATTATGTTATATATTCTAACATTGAATTATATATTCATATATTTTAATCAAGTAATGAATGTATAATAATGAAAATGATACAATACAGAAGTAATAATGAAGTATAAGATCCATTCTAGGAGTGATTGGTCCGACAGAAAAAAAAGTTCAATTACACTCTTCAAGTTTCACTCATTGATTCACGCATTGTTAAGATGAGATATGCCTATCCCTATCTCACACTAAGCCAGGGAATTAAGAAACGATAGAAAGTTTTTTTTATAATTTATAAGATAAGTTTTCTATCTAAGATAAGATTTATAAGATAAGAGTTGGATTCTGGGTACGAGTCGAATCTCTTCATCCCATGCTTCGATGAAATATCAAATATCTTAGATCTATGTCTATGTCTAATTGTGTATCAATCAAGTGAATCTCGTTCTGACGGGGTTGAATGAATAAAAACAAAGCAATTGAGGTCGGTCTTGAAACAATTCATTGCAGTGATATTTATTTGATATTTA